ATTAAATAGCACCATATATTTATAATTTATTACTTTACTTTTTTTGTTATATTTTCCTTCTAAACTTCTAAAAAAGGCCACTAAAAATATTTCTTTATTTACTTTACCCTTAGCTGTTAAAAAAAAAAAAGGAAAATTCCCTCTCTTGTTTTCCCTGTTGCTAAATGAAATACAATATTAAATTTTAATATAATAATTTAATATAATAATACTAGGAGGCTGGAAATAAAGATCGCTTTTTTGCATCCGTTCTACATCACATTGTCGAAACAAAAGCATCGATATGGAAATTTTTTGTATGAGACACGAAACCACGATCTGATTCTGATAGCAATATATATCTATTCTTATAGAATAGATATATATAGAATAGATATAAACAGGAGATCTTTATCTAGAATCAAGGAAAGCTAAGATATTAAAAAATGGAGGGCTTCCGTATTGTGGTTGTGATTCAGAATAACCGTTTTTCCCATGGAGGAACAGAATACGAATAAATTCGTATGGAGCATCCAGTAACAAGAAGATTTAATCGGAAATATCGACAAATTCTCGCACAGTCAGAAGAAAAAAAAGTCTGCTGCTACACTCCCATCTCTATCAAATTTTAATATCAGAATAGCTGATATAGTTATGATTCAATGGGTCAGGTCCACTTACTTTTTCTTTTGTTGATTTCTTAACTTGACGATGAATTTTATTAGATTAATGAAAAAGTAGGAATATTTGTTGATTCATAATTGAGATTGGGTAGTTAGGAGTATAGCGTGTAGCGACATAGTCGTCCTTTCAATTCAATAAGTGGGATGACTCATCATTATAATGAAAAATGTTCAACTTTATCTTTATAATGTAATGATACTACTATAATTCATTATATTAATGATCTAATACGTTAATAATATATTATTAAATATTATGTTATGCGGCTGTTTATTTTATTTTTTATTAAAAATATCCACAATATTCCTATTATCTTTTCTAATACAAAATGAAAACTCAGACTTGCTTGATTTTTGTGAAAAAGGAAAAAAGCCCCTTATCGGATTTGAACCGATGACTTACGCCTTACCATGGCGTTACTCTACCGCTGAGTTAAAAGGGCCCATAGGATTCTATTCCTGAGCGAGATGCTAGCCACTCTGAGTCTACTGCATGTACCTATACCTATATATTATATATGGGCATATACATCTGTATATGTCTCCATAGTGGCTCATTCAGAAACAATAATTTTTTTTTTTTTTTTTCGGAAATCTGGGATAAACCCTAATTGCTTTGCTTTTATTGACCTTCCTCGGAACGCGATTCAATTGATTAATGCATAATTCGCTTATAAATCCAAAGTATTTTCTGATTCATCGAATCATGTGATGAAGAATTTAACTCGTACAACTCAACTGGTACCCGGAACCAAACTTTTATATAAAAAACTTTCTCCGGTTTCTTAATTTCCTGTCTGCTTAGTCTGAGATAGATATATGCCTATCTCGTCTTAACGTAACAATGTGTGAATTAATGAGTGAAGGTTGGCGAATGAGATTTCATCTTTTTTGCCGTACAAACCACTCCCCGAAGTGAAGGCTTATACTTCCTTAGAACATTACTTCTCTAATTATATCTCTAATTAGAGAAGTAATGTTCATGAACTATGAGTTAAGAATTAAAGAATAACAAAAATTATAGCAATCGCGAAAGGTGGAAAGCTTCCTTGGAGTTAGTCACACGATTATATTATATTGACAATTTCAAAAAAATCTTCATACTATGAGCATAGTATGGTGGTGATCGGGCAGGTATGCCCCCATCGTCTAGTGGTTCAGGACATCTCTCTTTCAAGGAGGCAGCGGGGATTCGACTTCCCCTGGGGGTAGGGTACTACGAAAAGAAGTTGCTCATGGATTATCAATCAATTTAGAATTGATTCTTCCTGGGTCGATGCCCGAGTGGTTAATGGGGACGGACTGTAAATTCGTTGGCAATATGTCTACGCTGGTTCAAATCCAGCTCGGCCCAATAATTCCCCGATCCATCATGTCATGAGATGATATCCAATTTAATTTGTCTTCGCGAAACGTCTGATACGGGGGAATGAGGAAAAGAATCTATTTCATTTTTCTATCCCTATTTAGGTTTTTTCCTGTATATTTCGATCTTTTTTTATGAAAAAAAAAATAGCTCTATCTATTTAATCGACTTGACGCGATATTATTTTATAATAGGATTACTAGTCATTTGTGTCGTTCGCGCTAAAGTCTATATCATATTCATGTGGATATTAATATACCGCTTGTTTCTCTGTTAGAATACGACGATTCTAGGTAAACTAAACTCGTTTGAATGAAATCATTCTATATTCTATATATGCTGTATACCTGATTTCTCTGGGATTGTAGTTCAATCGGTCAGAGCACCGCCCTGTCAAGGCGGAAGCTGCGGGTTCGAGCCCCGTCAGTCCCGACCTAGAATCTGATGAATCCATCAATTCATCTCTATCTCTCTTTTCTGTGAAGAGAGGCGCGGGGCAGGATCTAATTCCCAGTGCCAGATCCTTTTGATGGGGGAGAGACGTATGGAAATTGGTCCAATTGTTGGGAGCACCATAGTAAGGAGTCCGAGAGATACCGTACTTGTCTGGGGTTTTCGCTTGCTCCCGACACATGGACGACTTTAGTAAAATACCCATATGTTTTCTTTTCCGGGAGCACATACACCAATTGGTATTATACAAAATTAACTTGACCTTACCTTAACCTAGTTACCCCGGCAGAATACTTTTTAGATTAAAATAAAAGTACCGCCCTTCAAAAATTAGGATCTAACACTCTTAGCTTAGTGAGAGAATGAATAATCGTTAATAGTAAATTTGTTGAAATATTTGATCTTTTATTTTATACCGGGACCCATCTTTATCAAACTTCTTTATTTTTTAAGGAAATTAGAGCATAAAAAACCGAGTTTCGAACTTTATTCCTTACTTTTTTCTATTTCACGTCTACTATATTGATTGAGTTTGTGACCAATGGAAGTGTAAGATGGGTCAAACGATACGTCATTATATCATTCTATAAAGAAGACGGGAGCTTATAGAAAAGAAACTAAAGAATAAAAAATTCAACAGGATTTGTGATTGGATCGGGAATTTCATCTTTTAGTACGTATGTATAAAAGATCCTCTTATGTTATACTATTTAATTCTCGACGATAAATCGATTTGATAGCTTAGATATTGTTATTCATAATATTAATCCAATTTAATATCATCGGGATGAATTGCATCCCGTGAAGGTTACAGGTGAAAGATTTAGAATCTCTAGGGGATTAGATCCCGAGTTATTGTGAAAAAAAAAAAACGATAAAATTATGGAAGTAAATATTCTCGCATTTATTGCTACTGCATTGTTTATTCTAATTCCTACTGCTTTTTTACTTATCATTTATGTAAAAACAGTCAGTCAAAAGGATTAATTTGAATCAAGCTCGACTTCTGAGTTCTTATCAATTGATGGAGTAAAGAAGATTCAAACCCCACATCTTAAATGAGACGGGCGGACTAGACTCAACTGTATATCAGATCGAATAGTATGGTAGAAAGAAATATATGAATCTTTCTACCATACTATTTATTGTATAAAGAAATAATATTTTTTATAGGCTTAATTTAATATGGATCCACCTAGACGAGGTCTATTCATCCAGGTCCATATAAGATAAATAGCCCCTAATTCTAGCTCTTTGCTACATCCATTTGAGTTGTCGTGATTTCGATCAATTCGAGATAATCGAATGCCCACTTTTACTCTTATATGTTTTATGGTTCTAATTATTAGGTTTCTTATTATTTCTTTCCAATATGGATCCGGGGAGCTGTCGACACAAGCAAATCAATGGATGAAGATATGGTCTGGGCGTATTTCTATAATATAGAAAAGAAACCAAGTAATCCCTTTTTGATTTTCTCAGTCCGACAAAGAATAATAGATTGAGCCATTAACAGATGGGCCAAGTAATTCTATGGGAAATTATTCAGATAAAAAAAAATAGTGGATTCTGCAGATTTCTAACGCGTGAACCCTGTTCCAGTAGAACTAGGAGATAGGGGATATTTTTCTTTTTTATTAAAATAAAATAAAACGCTTTACAGAACGATCTACGAAACGATTAAGACAGTTTGATTAATCTAGTAATGACTCTAGAGTCCACTTCTTCCCCACACTACGAGCGAAAGGGAAAATGTAAAGACTACCATTAAAGCAGCCCAAGCAAGACTTACTATATCCATGTGAATTATGCCCTCTATCTTTATGAATAGAAATATGAAGAAATTCTTCCATTATTGATCACTAATAATAATAGAATCCATGGCACAGAGTCAAAAAGGACTTTTGACCGAAAGAAGGCTATTGATGAACCAATCCAATAACTCTCCCCATAACAAGTTCCTATATGATTTGAGGTAAAATTTGAAAGGATTAAGATCAAGTAAAACGTGCAGTTACTCTCTTGTAATTATTACATTATTATTACAGGAATTACAAATTAAAGGAATGTTAGTCAGGGAACATATAGTAAGCTTTTTTTTTTTTTTTGCTTATGGACGGCACAAAAAAAAAACAAAAAGCAATATACCATCCAACAAGATAACAATCTATTGTTTTGTTCTAATCCTTGCTGTCTCCCGATTGTCTTTGTGAAATGGTTTGGAGTCTATTACAGTATATTCATATTCTTGCCCGGAGGTTGCAAAATAAAAAATTTTATTTTATTCTATGAAAAGTAAATTATCCCAATATTGGGTCAATGCCTGAGCATGCAGGGATTCTCGTGGGCATGAATTTGTATACAAAGTATCTTCCGCCCCTTACTTTACACCACTCCTTAGTTTGTTTGATTCCTCATTTGCCTAGCTAACTCAAGACTCAGGTACAGGTAGTAGACACTACACTAGGAGTAGAAGTCCTGATAGTCTAGCTCTTCTATACCTTCTATACCAAAATTCT